TGGAACTGTCCATATCCGGTTCATCCTTCGGAACCATATCAGATCCCGGATCTGATGAAATAGGATGAATTGAGACGGTATTTTGTAAATACGTAATTATCTTGAATATATCAACCATTTCTTTATTTTCCGATCGCCTGGAAAGAACAAAAGAAACATCTTGTTTTTTCTTCAAAAATTTCTGATCTCTAGTGGACCTCTCAGTAGGATTCGAACCCAGATGAAGTTCTGACCATCTGTCAGAGAAAAAAGAACGAATTGATCTTGTAGGATTCCCAATAAATTCTTCGATTTCTTCCGGAAGCAGATGATTATCCATCTGCTTTTCACGTTCCGCGAATAGCCGGTACATTGAGGAAGATCCAAAAGGGCATTTCGGGAATCGATCTGATTCTATCTCTCTTCCTTCCGTTTGAAGAAAGGAAGGATCCCAAAGAATCGATCTTTCTTTTGCTTTTAGTAGTTGCTGAATCTCTCTTTGATCGATCAATGTGTGATATTCGGAATCCTCATTTCTAATGGAATCGAAATGATCTCTGGATTGATCAGAAGAGCCTTTCAATTGGCTAGAATCCGTTACTTGAACGAAAATGGATCTTGTGGAATCATATTGAATATTTGACAATACATTCCGTACCTTGCTAAAAAACCGATCCTTGTTTACCAACCACACATTGTCTAACCAAATCAAATTATCTCTCGATACGTTCCTCAAAAAATCCGATTCGTGCTGATTCTTCCCCCAACTAACGAAGAGATCTTGGCGGAATTGCCACATATGAAATTGAGCACAATTTTGCAAAGAAATACCCCACTTGTTTCTCGAGAAGAGATGGGAAACATGCTCAATTGATTGAATAGTTGCCTCAGCTCCTTGTTGTTTGAAGAAACCCCCCCCTTCAATTGGTCTTTTTTCACGAAAAGCAGACATGAGATAACAAATCAAGTCTTTCCCTAAGACTTCGAATAGCTGTCCCGAATTCAAGTTGAGTATGTTTTGCTTCTTCCTCGGAGAAAGACGATCAAACAATTCCCAATCATGGTCCTTGCGGATCAGATCATCCGTATAGGATAAAAAAAGAAACTCCATATATTTGCTATCTTTCTCTTTGAATGAGATCTCAATTCCAGCTACGGTTTTATTAGATACCTTACAACTAGAATCCCTCTTTTTTCCGATCCGGTTCCTCCACCACCGCGAACCCCGGTCAGGCATGATACACTTTTTATTTATTGGGAGAACCCAAGTACTCTCTTGCGGATCCATGAAACAACTCTCAGAAATCTTTTTCCCTTTTGGAAGATACAGGAGCGAAACAATCAACCTATTGATATTGGAAGACCAAAAAGATTCTTCCAATGTCTCATTTCTGGGTCCAATGGAATTCATAGGTATAGGAAGAAGGCCCATCAAATAGAGATTTTTTCTTTCGACCATCTTTCGATTGTTAATACGAGATATAAGGACCGCTACTACAAGCAGTACTATACCTTTGATCGTGAAATATCGATTGCTTCTTGAACCCTGTGAATCACGTGAAAGTAGGATACTCCAAATTCGGGGGTCAAAGAGTTTCATAAAACGTTCTTGGTGGAAAAAAATGTGAGTGAAAGATCCTACTGAATCGAATTTGATCCATGAATCTAAGAAATAGTGAGAATTCTTGATCTCTCTCAATATCTCTCTCAATTCGAAGATCCAGGATTTGAATTGATGTCGTTTCATTGACTCCTCCTAAAGATTTCATTTCAATTGGAATTTGGTTATTCACGATGTACGATGATCCCTGTTAAGCATCCATGGCTGAATGGTTAAAGCGCCCAACTCATAATTGGCAAATTCGTAGGTTCAATTCCTGCTGGATGCACGCCAATGGGAACGTTCAATAAGTCTATTGGAATTGGCTCTGTATCAATGGAATCTCATCATCCATACATAACGAATTGGTATGGTATATTCATACCATAACATATGAACAGTAAGAACTAGAATTCTTATCGATACTGGAACTCATAGGGAAGAAAATGGATTTATGGATGGAATCAAATATGCAGTATTTACAGAAAAAAGTATTCGGTTATTGGGGAACAATCAATATACTTCTAATGTCGAATCAGGATCAACTAGGACAGAAATAAAGCATTGGGTCGAACTCTTCTTTGGTGTCAAGGTAATAGCTATGAATAGTCATCGAGTCCCGGGAAAGGGTAGAAGAATGGGACCTATTATGGGACATACAATGCATTACAAACGTATGATCATTACGCTTCAACCGGGTTATTCTATTCCACCTCTTATAGAGAAAAGAACTTAAAGAAAAATACTTAATAACACGGCGATACATTTATACAAAACTTCTACCCCGAGCACACGCAATGGAGCCATAGACAGTCAAGTGAAATCCAATCCACGAAATCATTTGATCCATGGACAGCGTCGTTGTAGTAAAGGTCGTAATGCCAGAGGAATCATTACCGCAGGGCATAGGGGGGGAGGTCATAAGCGTCTATACCGTCAAATCGATTTTCAACGGAATAAAAAAGACATATCTGGTAGAATCGTAACCATAGAATACGACCCTAATCGAAATGCATACATTTGTCTCATACACTATGGGGATGGTGAGAAGAGATATATTTTACATCCCAGAGGGGCTATAATTGGAGATACCATTGTTTCTGGTACCGAAGTTCCTATATCAATGGGAAATGCCCTACCTTTGAGTGCGGTTTGAACTATTGATTTACGTAATTGGAAGTAACCAATTAGGTTTACGACGAAACCTAGAAATCGATCACTGATCCAATTTGACTACCTCTACGGGAGAAACCTCAGCAGAAAACTGTTGAGTAACGGCAGCAAGTGATTGAGTTCAGTAGTTCCTCATAGAAAATTATTGACTCTAGAGATATGGTAATATGGAGAAGACAAAATTGTTTGAAGCACGCACAGAACCGGAAGCGCCCCTTGTTTCAATCAAAGAAAGGAGGACGGGTTATTCACATTTAATTTGATGGTCAGAGGCGAATTGAAAGCTAAGCAGTGGTAATTATAAAGATCCCCCGGGGAAAAATAGAAATGTCTCCTACGTTACCCGCAATATGTGGAAGTATCGACGTAATTTCATAGAGTCATTCGGTCTGTGAATGCTACATGAAGAACATAAGCCAGATGACGGAACGGGGAGACCTAGGATGTAGAAGATCATAACATGAGTGATTCGGCAGATTTGGATTCCTATATATCCACTCATGTGGTACTTCATCATACGATTCATATAAGATCCATCTGTCTAGATATCATCATATACATCTAGAAAGCCGTATGCTTTGGAAGAAGCTTGTACAGTTTGGGAAGGGGTTTTTATTGATAAAAAAGAAGAATCTACTTCAACCGATATGCCCTTAGGCACGGCCATACATAACATAGAAATCACACTTGGAAAGGGTGGGCAATTAGCTAGAGCGGCAGGTGCTGTAGCGAAACTGATTGCAAAAGAGGGTAAATCGGCCACATTAAGATTACCATCTGGGGAGGTCCGTTTGATATCCAAAAACTGCTTAGCAACAGTCGGACAAGTGGGTAATGTTGGGGTGAACAAAAAAAGTTTGGGTAGAGCCGGATCTAAATGTTGGCTAGGTAAGCGTCCTGTAGTAAGAGGAGTAGTTATGAACCCTGTAGACCATCCCCATGGGGGCGGTGAAGGGAGAGCGCCAATTGGTAGAAAAAAACCCGCAACCCCTTGGGGTTATCCTGCGCTTGGAAGAAGAAGTAGGAAAAGGAACAAATATAGTGATAGTTTTATTCTTCGTCGCCGTAAATAGGAATATTTAAAATCGAATTTTTGGAATTTGAAATAATGTGATGGGCGAACGACGGGAATTGAACCCGCGCGTGGTGGATTCACAATCCACTGCCTTGATCCACTTGGCTACATCCGCCCCTTATCTAGCTAAAGGATTTTCTCTTTTTTCTTTTTCCATTCATCATTATTGTATTTTTTCTTACCTTTATACTTAGATCGAGATATTGAACATAGAATGCTAATTTTAAAAATGTAAAAAAAGGAGTAATCCGCTGTGACACGTTCAATAAAAAAAAATCCTTTTGTAGCTAATCATTTATCGGAAAAAATTAAAAAACTCAACATGAGGGAGGAGAAAGAAATAATAGTAACTTGGTCTAGGGCATCTACCATTATACCCACAATGATTGGCCATACAATCGCTATTCATAATGGAAAGGAGCATTTACCTATTTATATAACAGATCGTATGGTAGGTCATAAATTGGGAGAATTCGCGCCTACTCTAACTTTCGCAAGACATGCAAGAAACGATAATAAATCTCGTCGTTAATGTTAAATTAATTAAATTAATATATTATTATTATTAATATTATATTATATATATATATTATATATATTTATATATATATATTATAAATATATATATATATATATTATATTAATTATATTATAAAATTATATTATAAAAAAAATAAAATAAAAATATAAATAAATTGAAAATTTTTATTTTAATAGGGGATAGCCTTATGATAAAGAGAAATAACTTGCGTTCAAGTACAGAAGTTAAAGTTTTAGCTCAACATATATGTATGTCTGTTTTCAAAGCACGAAGAGTAGTTGATCAAATTCGCGGGCGCTCCTATGAGGAAACACTTATGATACTAGAACTCATGCCTTATCGAGCATCTTTTCCCATTTTGAAATTGGTTTATTCTGCAGCAGCAAATGCTATCCATAACATGGGCTTAAACGAAGCTCATTTATTTATTAGTAAAGCTGAAGTCAATGGGGGTACTATTGTGAAAAAGTTAAGACCTCGGGCTCGAGGACGTAGTTATCCAATAAAAAGACCTACTTGTCATATAACAATTGTATTGAAGGATAAATCTAAAGATTCATAGGTATGGAAAGATAATATAAAAATAAAAATATGGGACAAAAAATAAATCCACTCGGTTTCAGACTTGGTACAACCCAAAGTCATCATTCCTTTTGGTTCGCACAACCAAAAAATTATTCCGCGGGTATACAAGAAGATGAAAAAATACGGAATTGTATCAAGAATTATGTACAAAAAAATAAGAAAACGCCTTCGGGTTTCGAAGGAATTGCACGTATCGAAATTAAAAAAAGAATCGATTTGATCCAAGTCATAATCTATATTGGATTCCCAAACTTATTAATAGAAGGCCGAGCACGAGGAATCGAAGAATTACAGATGAATGTACAAAAGAAGTTTCATTCTATGAATCGGAGACTCAACATTGCTATCACAAGAGTTGAAAAACCTTATGGACAACCTAATATTCTTGCAGAATATATAGCTTTACAATTAAAAAATAGAGTTTCATTTCGAAAGGCAATGAAAAAAGCTATTGAATTAACTGAACAAACGGATACAAAAGGAATTCAAGTGCAAATCGCAGGGCGTATCGACGGAAAAGAAATTGCACGTGTCGAATGGATCAGAGAGGGTAGGGTTCCTCTACAAACAATTCGCGCTAAAATTGATCATTGTTCCTATACAATTCGAACTATCTATGGAGTATTAGGCATAAAAATTTGGATATTTGTGGACGAGGAATAATAAATAATGGACCTTTATTTGTCTTGCCGGCCTGCCCAACAATAGAACAAAAAAAGAAAATGACAAACTGTTTTCATCCTTTTTACGTTAAATCAAACAAAAATGAGCAATTCTAATTCTATAAGATTTAATAAAAATTCGATTGACCATTTAATTTAATATAATTGCTATGCTTAGTGTGTGACTCGTTAGTTTTTTTAGAGTTCGTTTATAGTTGGGATTAAAAAAAAATGACTAACCCCCACTATGAACTTACTAACTATATAAACTAATAACCAACTTATTGCTTCGTATTGTCGAGATTCCAAAAAACAGTCACTATATGACTGGATCGATCATATAGTTGTAGCAACTGAAATTTTTTCAAAAAAATAAAATAGAAATCTGATTATAGGTTGCAAAGCAAAAAAAAAAGGAGGGATGTGGATAAATGGAAGGATGATAGAAAGAGAGAACAAAAGTATCAATGATATATGATTCCAAATATGTATGGTCTATGAATTATCTCACAAAAGGCAGTGTAATAAAGCATCAATACCGATACTGATATAAATAATAAAGATAATAAAGATAAAGAGCCTCGGGTTAATAGAAACTAAGGAAATTGACTCGGGAACGCATTTTGTCGGGGGCTCCATTGCGGAGTTCGGGCCTAACCATTAACGAAGAGGCTATGGGAACGACAGAACCTGTGATTATATAAGATTCTCTTGAAAACGAATCTTAATTATTCATTGGGTGGGATGGCGGAACGAACCAAGAACAAATTGATTTATTGATTTATTCTAAAAAGTCATGAATTGACCCTACGAATGAAGAAGGAAAGAGTCAATATTCGCCCGCGAAACCTTTAGTTTTAGTTATTGAATTACAATATTTTGGCACGATTCAATAGGAAAAAAATAAGAATTCATTACGTTATATGTTATATAAAGAAACATTCTATAAATATGAAAAAATATATATATATATATAAATGTCCGGTTGTATGGTATATACAGCTTACTCTTACTATATAACAATACTATATAACAAATATAACAAATTAAATTTCAATAAATCCCATTACATTACTAAGTCTAAGTGTAGTGTATTGTATATTATTTATTTTATTAAATACATGTGTATCCGCAGTAATATTAATGAATCATTTCATTCGTGAGGAGCCGGATGAGAAGAAACTCTCATGTCCGGTTTTGTAATAGAGGTGGAATTAATTTAAGAAACAACCATCAACTATAACCCAAAAAGAACCAAATTTCGTAAACAACATAGAGGAAGAATGAAGGGAATATCTTGTCGAGGCAATCATATTTGTTTCGGCAGATACGCTCTTCAGGCACTTGAGCCCGCTTGGATCACGGCTAGACAAATAGAAGCAGGACGAAGAGCAATGACACGATATGCGCGTCGTGGCGGAAAAATATGGGTACGTATATTTCCCGACAAACCTGTTACAGTAAGACCCGCGGAAACACGTATGGGTTCGGGGAAGGGAGCCCCAGAATATTGGGTATCCGTTGTTAAACCAGGTCGACTACTTTATGAAATGGGCGGGGTATCAGAAACTGTAGCCAGAGCAGCTATTTCAATAGCTGCGTGCAAAATGCCTATACGAACTCAATTCGTTATTGTGTGATAGGGATGTAGAAATAAAAAAGGGGTATTGATGATGAAAAAATATAGGTTTATTTATTTCTGGACAGGCAATATTTATTTTTTTCTTTATCCTTTGCAGTGAAATAACAGATAAAAAAAATGATATGATTCAACCTCAGACCCTTTTGAATGTAGCGGATAATAGCGGAGCTCGAAAATTGATGTGTATTCGAATCATAGGAGCTGGTAATCAACAATATGCTCATATTGGTGACGTTGTTGTTGCCGTAATCAAAGAAGCAATACCAAATATGCCTCTAGAAAGATCAGAAGTGATTAGGGCTGTAATTGTACGTACATGTAAAGAACTCAAACGTAACAACGGTATGATCATACGATATGATGACAATGCTGCGGTTGTTATTGATCAAGAAGGAAATCCAAAAGGAACTCGAGTTTTTGGCGCGATCGCTCGGGAATTGAGACAGTTGAATTTTACTAAAATAGTTTCATTAGCTCCCGAAGTATTATAAATACTAGTAGATTAGACTGTGATGTAGTGAGGTATCTAAAATCGGTCAAGTTAGTAGATTGGATTATGTCTCACGCATATACTTTTAATTAATAAATATATATAAATTTATATTAATATTAAATAATATTAAATTAATTTTATTTTAATAATTCAAAAAAACATGTTGATTATATTAAAATTAGGGGGTACAAATAATTATAGTTCGTCATGGGTAAGGATACTATTGCCGATATAATAACTTCTATAAGAAATGCTGACATGGATAAAAAAGGAACGGTTCGAATAGCATCTACTAATATTACCGAAAACATTGTTAAAATACTTCTACGAGAAGGTTTTATTGAAAATGTTCGGAAACATCAGGAAAATAACAAATCTTTCTTGGTTTTAACCCTGCGACATAGAAGGACTAGAAAGGAAATATATAGAACTATTTTAAAACGTATCAGCCGACCCGGTCTACGAATCTATTCCAACTATCAAGGAATTCCTAAGATTTTAGGCGGAATGGGGATTGTAATTCTTTCTACTTCTCGAGGTATAATGACAGACCGAGAAGCTCGACTCGAAAAAATTGGGGGAGAAATTTTGTGTTATATATGGTGATCCTCTCCCCCCATTATCCTAATTTTATCTATAACTTCCCATTTATTTGTGAAATAGAGAGCGAGTTTTATATAACCCTTCCCCCGTTAGTTGATAACTCAAGGAGTTACCTAGAATGAAAGAACAAAAAAGGAATGAGAAATATGAAAATAAGGGCTTCTATTCGTAAAATTTGTGAAAAATGTAGACTGATTCGCAGGCGCGGACGGATTATAGTGATTTGTTCCAATCCGAGACATAAGCAGAGACAAGGGTAATCCTTCTAAAATATAAAAAATAATTTTTGATAAAGAAAAGAAGGACCCATATAAAAAAAGAAAGAATCCGTTTTAACATGAGATGGATATCTCCGCATCTTTCTGTATATTTATGACTTATATTTATGAGATAATAAAATATGACAAAACCTATACCAAGAATCGGTTCACGTAAGAATGGGCGTATTGGTTCACGTAAGAACGGACGTAGAATACCAAAAGGAGTTATTCATGTTCAAGCAAGTTTCAACAATACCATTGTAACTATTACAGACGTACGAGGTCGGGTAGTTTCTTGGGCCTCCGCGGGTACTTCTGGATTCAAGGGCACAAGAAGGGGGACACCCTATGCTGCTCAAGCAGCAGCAGTAAATGCTATTCGTACGGTAGTTGATCAGGGTATGCAACGAGCAGAAGTTATGATAAAAGGCCCTGGTCTCGGAAGAGATGCAGCATTACGAGCCATTCGTAGAAGTGGTATACTATTAAGTTTCGTGCGCGATGTAACACCTATGCCACATAATGGATGTCGACCCCCTAAAAAAAGACGTGTGTAGAAATAAGAATTAAAAGGATTTCAAGAGAAATAAATGATTCAATGATCTAATCTAAAGAATAATATTAGTATGGTTCGAGAGGAAGTAGCCGGGTCTACTCGAACACTACAGTGGAAATGTGTTGAATCAAGAATAGACAGTAAGCGTCTTTATTATGGTCGTTTCATTCTGTCCCCGCTTATGAAAGGTCAAGCCGATACCATCGGTATTGCCATGCGAAGGGCTTTACTTGGAGAAATAGAAGGAACATGTATCACACGCGCAAAATCTGAGAAGGTACCCCATGAATATTTTACAATAGTAGGTATTAAAGAATCAGTCCACGAAATTTTAATAAATTTGAAAGAAATTGTATTGAGAAGTACTCTATATGGAGTTAGAGACGCAGCCATTTGCGTAAAGGGTCCTAGATACGTAACCGCTCAAGATATCATCTCACCACCTTCGGTGGAAATAGTTGACACAACACAGCATATAGCTACCCTGACGGAACCAATTGATTTGTGTATTGGATTACAAATCAAGAGAGATCGGGGATATCGTATGAAACCTACAAATAACTCTAAAGATGGAAGCTACCCTATAGATGCCGTATCCATGCCTGTTCGAAATGCAAATCATAGTATTCATTCTTATGGGAATGGGAATGAAAAACAAGAGATACTCTTTCTTGAAATATGGACGAACGGAAGTTTAACTCCTAAGGAAGCACTTTATGAAGCTTCTCGTAATTTGATTGATTTATTTATTCCTTTTCTACATGCGGAGGAAGAGGGCATTAATTTCAAGGAAAATGAAAACAGGTTTACTCTACCCCTTTTTACCTTTCA